TTGATTTTTTCTTAATTTAGTCAATCTATCATGAAAAGTAAAAAGGGGTAAAGTGACGTTGTGTTGAGTTTTTTCTAAATGTAAGTTTTCTTCGTCTGCATGGAGAAAAGGAATAAATAAATCAATCAAACTCCGGGAAGCCTCATGAAGTGCTTCTTTAGGAGTTAAACTTCCGTTTGTCCATATTTCGAGAAAAAGTATCTCTTGCTTTTCATTTCCATTTCCATAAGAATGAACGCTATGATTTGCATTTCGAACCGGCATGAATATAGCATCTATAGGAAAACTCCTGTCTTGAAAGGTTTTTGTCGGTTTTATACGATAGCCACGATTCCTCTCGATTTGTAATCGAATACACAAATCAATTGGTTCTGTTAGGCTAGCGATATGCTGTGTATTATCAATGATTTCCACAAAAGGTGGTACGAGGATGTCTTGAGCAGTTACATATCCAGGACCCTTGACACAAATAGAGGCGTCACAAGTTCCATACAAATTGCTTCTCAATACAATTTCTTTCAAATTCATTAAAATTTCATGTATTGATTCTTGAATACCTGCTATAGTAGAAAATTCGTGTGATATTTTCTCAGATTTTGCACGTGTGATACAGGTTCCTTCTATTTCTCCAAGCAAAGCTCTTCGAATCGCAATGCCTATCGTATCAGATTGGCCTTTCATAAGTGGAGACAGAATAAAGCGTCCGTAATAAAGACGCTTATTGTCCTTTCTTGATTCAACACATTTCCACTGCAGTGTCCGAGTAGATATTGTTACTTTCTCTCGAACCATAATAATATTGTTATTGTGAATTCATTGAATTATTTATTTCTCTTGAAATCTCTTCACTATTTACTTTTTACACGCGCCTTTTTTTAGGGGGTCTGCATCCATTATGTGGCATAGGGGTTACATCCCGGACGAAAGTTAATAGTATACCACTTCTGCGAATAGCTCTTAATGCTGCATCTCGTCCGAGACCAGGACCCTTTATCATGACTTCTGCTCGTTGCATTCCTTGATCCACTACTGTCCGAATAGCATTTCCTGCTGTGGTTTGAGCAGCAAAAGGTGTTCCTCTTCTTGTGCCTTTGAATCCACAAGTGCCAGCGGAGGACCAAGAAATTACTCGTCCCCGTACATCTGTAACGGTCACAATAGTATTGTTGAAACTTGCTTGAACATGAATAACTCCTTTTGGTATTTTACGTCCATTCTTACGTGAACCAATGCGTCCAGTTCTGCGTGAACCAATTCGTGGTAAAGGTTTTGCCATATTTTATCATCTCATAAATATAAGTCAGCGGTCTATGGATATATCCATTTTATGTCAAAATGGATCCTTTCTTTTTTTTTCCATCGGATCCTTGAGAGTATTATCGCTTAGAAAGATTATCCTTGTCTTTGTTTATGTCGTGGGTTGAAGCAAATTACTATAATTCGTCCCCGTCTACGTATCAGTCGACATTTTTCACAAATTTTACGAACAGAAGCTCTTATTTTCATATTTGTCATCCCTTAATTTTTGAATATACATACTTTTTTTTGAAGAAACTTAGTTTCTTTAAATTTGGAAATCTTAAATTCTATTCCTACGAAAGGCGAAAGGGCTTTTAAAGGTTAAAGAAAAAATTGCCTAATCATTCAAATTTTTTTATGGAGTCTATAAATTAGACGTGCTCGGATCGAATTATAAGTACTTTGATACTATCTCGTGGTAGTATACATTGGTAGTATACGTAAAAAAAACTATCTTGGCTAAAAGATAACCTAAAACCAGATCTTGATTATCTAAACGAACTTGGAACATATTATTGAAATTGAAAAAGTGATTCAGTAATTAAACTTTCCAAAATTCATTTTTGTTCTTTCATTCCATCGCAAATCCTCTTGAAGTATTAACTAATGTAAGAGGAATCGAGAGGAATAGTATTAGAAACTTATTCCTTGTCTCTTTTTTTTTAACAAATAAATAAGAAGTCTGGATCGAATTCGGATATTAAAAAGATTACCATATATAACACAAGATTTCTCCACCAATTCTTTCGAGTCGAGCTTCCCGGTCTGTCATTATACCTCGAGAAGTAGAAAGAATTACAATGCCCATCCCACCCAAAATTCTAGGAATTTTTTGATAGTTAGAATAGATTCGTAAACCTGGCCGACTGATCCGTTTTAAATTTAGACTAGTTCTATATGGTCCTTTCTTCTTCCTTCTATGGCGTAGGGTTAAAACCAAAAATTTTTTGTTGCCTTCCTGATGTTTCCTGACATTTTCAATAAAACCCTCTCGTAAGAGTATTTTAATAATGTTTTCGGTCATATTAGTAGCTGCTATTCGAACGGTTCCTTTTCTATTCATGTCAGCATTTCGTATAGAGGTTATTATCTCAGCAATAGGATCCCTACCCATGATAAACTAAAATTATTATTTTTCTCTAGTTTTGATATAATCAACATACTCTTGGTTTTTGTTAATTATTTTAGTTAATCTCTCAATTTTCATTTTCTTATTATTTAATTAAAGGTATATGCGTGAAACACAATTTACTAATTAATTTGATTTGATTAATTCTATTTCGTTTTTATTCAACTAATTCAAATACTATAACTATATCATGGTCTCCTCTTAATCTGAAATTTTCTATCTTATATCGTCTAATTTTTTATCTTATAAGACCTCAGGTGCTAATGAAACAATTTTAGTAAAATTTAACTGTCTCAATTCCCGGGGAATTGCACCAAAAATTCGAGTTCCTTTTGGATTTCCCTCTTGATCAATGACAACTGCAGCATTGTCATCATATCGTATTATTATACCGTTATTACGTTTAAGTTCTTTACAAGTACGTACAATTACAGCTCTGATTACTTCGGATCTTTCTAGAGGTGAATTGGGTGCTGCTTCCTTGATCACAGCAACAATAACGTCACCGATATGAGCATATCGGCGATTACTAGTCCCTATGATTCGAATACACATCAATTCTCGGGCTCCGCTGTTATCTGCTACATTCAAATGGGTCTGAGATTGGATCATATCATTTTTTTTATTTGTTATTTAAATGCAAAGGAAAAAAAAAGATATATTGTTTGTCCAAAACAAAAAAAGAAACTTCCACTTTTTTTTAGTATAAAAAAGGTCTTTTTCCTTTGGTTCTATATTCCTATTTTGAAATAAGGAATTGAGTTCGTATAGGCATTTTTGATGCTGCTATTGAAATAGACTTTCTTGCTATATTTTCGGCTACTCCGCCCATTTCATAAAGTATTCTACCCGGTTTAACGACAGCTACCCAATATTCGGGAGATCCTTTCCCCGAACCCATCCGTGTTTCCGTAGGTCTTAAAGTAACGGGTTTGTCGGGAAATATACGTACCCATATTTTTCCACCGCGGCGTGCATTTCGTGTCATTGCTCGTCGTCCCGCTTCTATTTGTCTAGATGTAATCCAAGCGGATTCAAGTGCTTGAAGAGCATATCTTCCAAAACAAATACGATTTCCTCGAAAAGCTATTCCTTTCATTCTTCCTCTATGTTGTTTACGGAATCGGGTTCTTTTGGGGTTATAGTTGATGGTTCTTTCTCAATTCCATCTCTACTACAGAACCGGACATGAGAATTTCTTCTCATCCAGCTCCTCGCGAATGAAATGATTAAAAAAAAAATCTACATGTTTTTTACGAATAAAATAATATACTAAATCATCGTATTCTTTGAGATTTCATTTAATTTAGTTAAATCTAGTTATTTTAATTTATTTCTTACTTATTAGATCTATTTATTAGTATTAGAATCTTAGATTATTAGAATAGGATATTAGTAGAATAGAATATTAGTAGAATAGAAATTTATATCTATTTATATATATTAGAATCTATATTCTATTTTAGAGTTCTAATAGTTATAGATCTAATAGTTCTAGATACAAATAGAAAAAATTATTCGAGTTATAGACATTAATTATAGAGAATTTTTTCTATTTTATTTTTTTATTTTCGATAATCTTGTTTTTGTTATAAGGTTGTAACAAATTTTTTTTATATATTCTAATTAGGATATCAGATTGATCAAATTTAGCAATCAAAAAGAATATAAAAAAATCTTCGCGGGCGAATATTTCCTCTTGTATATTTAGTCTTTCAATAGTTATTTTATTTGTAGAGGTAACCCATGATCTCTCATAATAAAATAAATGGATTGTCTTCTGGTTCCTTTCGCTCTCCTCCCAATAAATCATTAAGATTTGTTTTCAGTAAAATCTTATGTATTTATAGGTTCCATCGTTCCCATCACTTCTCCATTAATGTTTAGGTCTTAATTTTCCAATGGAGCCTTTAATAAAAATAAAAAATTAAATAAAAAAAAAAATTGTTCTTGAGTCAATCTTCTCAGTCTGGATTGATTCAAGGCTCTTGATTTTTTGTTTTATGAACGGATTAGTTTAATTTTAAATCAATTGGTATTGATGCTTTACTACATTAGCTTTTATGTGATGATTCATAGACCTTACATATTGGAATTCTATATCATTGATATTCTTTTTCTTTCTTTCACCCTTCCACTTATCTGCACGATTTTCTATTTTGATTTCTAAAGCATAATCAGATTGGTTTTCTTTTGTTTGTGCAAAAAGTATTTTAATTGCTACAATGATATGACCAATATATCATATCTTGATTCTTTTTTTGTATCCAGATAATGCAAAGTGATGAGTTGGTTATTAGTTGTATATTTATTAGTTCATACTCTGGTCAGTCCTTTTTTTTATCCGGACTCTAAAAAACCAACGAGTCACACACTAAGCATAGCAATTATATCAATCAATTTTTTTATTTTATTTAATTTTATTCAACCCTATAGAAATACAATTAGAAGAATTAGAAATAGACATATATAGTTAAATTATTAATATTAAATTAATTATATAGTGTGAAATTCGAAATTATTAAATTAATATTTTAAATTAATATTTTAATTTAATAGTTAATAGAATTAG